GGAGGACTCTTCTGACCAACTAACTAATTCTCAGTCAACTACATAATTATAATTGTCAGTAAAGTTGTTTCTTTTTTTTTTTTTTTTTCTTTTCTTCCAATCCAAAGAATTTACTTTATGCATAGGTTATCGATTCAGCATTGGATAAGAATGGAGGAGATCCCCGTTTTTCGAAAAAAAGGAGGGTTCAAATCATTTTTTTTTCGACATGAGTGTTCTCTATCGAAAACAATTTCCAACTATTCATTTTTAATTTTGAACCCGTTTATCTATTAACATAGTAGTAGAAAGAGTACTTTGCTGCATCCGGACTTCAAACAGTTTAGCTTTAACCATATTAAATCAATGGCCCCACGTTATTGGTTGATAGAGAATCAAAGTCTATTTACCAATGAACCGCGAAATGCTATGGTTCTTAACGATTTTCTTATTAATTTATTCATTTATTAATTTATTCAGAAGTAATTCGCAGGACCATGCACCTTTTCTTTCCTAGTTAAACCGAAAAAAAAAGAGGTCGTCTGGTTCAATCCAGCGTATTCTTGAAATAAACAACTCGCACACACTCCCTTTCCAAAAAAAATCAATACACCAAGAACTACACTTAGATTTATTAGATTTGTTGCTAAAATATCGGTATTAAACCCGAAGCTCCCGGCGGATGGCCAGTGACCAAAAGAAACGAAAGAGTCGGTTATAGTTTTCATATGGATCTCCTCTTATTTTATAGATATAGCCAGATTAATTAAATTATCTTTTTTATTCTATATATTTCTATTTTTCTATATACATATTTATATTGATATTTTCTATATTATTGTTCTTTTATGCATTTATCTGTATTCTATTCATTTACTTACCTTTTTTCGGTAATTAGAAATTTAGAATTTCTAATAAGAACAATATTTATTATAATTTGGTACTAGGTCTCGTGTTAATTGCGAATTTTTATTTGTCCTGCAACACTTCCTAAAAAAGGTTTTGATTGGACTAAGAAGGGGGAAGGAAGAAAGCGAGTTCGTTCGTATACTACTTCCTCATTCTCAAATCAGTCCTTCCCATACCATAATTGTCCCACTAAAAATAAATAAAGAAAAATAAATAAAGAAAAATAAATAAAGAGTTAAATCTTGATATAATTTGAAAAAGCAAGCATCAAGCACAAGTCAATAAAATAAAAAAATACGTATTTTTAGGATTAAACAAAAGGATTCGCAAATAAAAGTGCTAATGCAACAACCAATCCATAAATTGTTAAAGCTTCCATAAAAGCCAGACTAAGTAATAAAGTACCTCGTATTTTTCCCTCCGCCTCGGGCTGTCTCGCAATACCTTCTACAGCCTGGCCTGCAGCAGTACCTTGACCAACCCCAGGTCCAATAGAAGCAAGCCCAACGGCCAACCCAGCAGCAATAACGGAAGCGGCAGAAATCAATGGATTCATAATAAATTCCTCGCAACAAAATAAAGAAATGGTTAATGATACAATCAACCAATAAACTATGACTTAATTATTTCAGCGATAAGATTTTCATACAGTCGAAACAACTCAAAATTTCAAATTGAAGTAATAAATAATATTATTAAATCATTAGAATTACTTCGATATCTGATATTTATTTTTTATTTTTAGTTTCTGCCCATTGCGTTTTTGTGAATTCATACAACCTTTTGTTTTTTCATTTCTTTCTTTATTCCGAGCCATTCTTTGAATTCAAACTCTTCGCTCCTTTTCGGGATTGAATTTCTTTATTCAATATTCAATTCACAATTACAGTTTTACAACCGAAAAGAAGGGCTTTTATTGGAATCTTGATCTAAACTCCCAGTAATATGGCCGATTAGATATATCTTTTAACTAATACTAATATATAACTAACTAATACTAATATATAACTAGTTAATGCCTAATATTCCATATACATGTCTTTCGTCCATAACGTAAACCAACTATTCGTTTCATATCTTAGATTCAATCGGATTAGAAAATCATTTTTCAAAACATCTACACAGGAAAGTTGGCTTATAGCCATTATATATTTCCCTACACCTAGTTTGATCCCGCTCTGCTAAACAACCCATTTTTTTTTGTAATCTGTAAACTTTTCTCTTCCTTTTATTTATCATTATCTCAGATGGATAGAATCAATCTAAATGGACACTAAACGGACGAATTCCTTAGGCTGAATCATTGTAAATCATTGTATAAAAATATAAGTGATCTAAGTTGATGTAATTGATTATTTATTAATATTCAATATTTTGTTTTGGTCAATCGGTGAATTGAATAAAAAACCTGACTGAAATGGGAATGGCTCTAGAAAAATCTAATCGCATATTGTAAACAAATCAAATCATATTGTAAACAAATCAAATAAAGAATTCTTATTCGGATTATGACTCTTAAAATTGGAATTGAATGAATAAAACAATCAAGACACTATTGAATAAAACAATCAAGACACTATCACTCTAAAGAGAATATTCATTGAATTGGAAGGGGGGCTAAATTGGTAAAATGAGGTTTAGGAAAAAGATCTTTTAGATCTCTTTCCTTTTTTTTACAATTCTCGAATATCGTAATCTTTTTTACTAGTCCTCGAGATCGTATAGACCCCTTTGTCTAGATATGTTTATATTTATGTTCACCAAGGCGATTCTCTAAAAACTATTTCGAAAATTAGTCAATGATGCCCCTCCATGGATTCACCTATATAAGCCGCAGCTAAAGTTGCAAAAATAAGAGCTTGAATACCGCTTGTAAATAATCCAAGAAACATTACAGGTATAGGAACCACTAAAGGCACTAAAGAAACAAGAACAACAACTACTAATTCATCCGCTAATATATTTCCGAAAAGTCGAAAGCTAAGTGATAAGGGTTTTGTGAAATCTTCTAAAACGTTAATGGGTAAAAGGATCGGAGTTGGTTGAATGTATTTACCAAAATAACCTAATCCTTTTTTGCTAAGGCCGGCATAAAAATAGGCTACTGACGTAAGTAAAGCTAAAGCCACAGTAGTATTTATATCATTCGTAGGTGCAGCCAACTCTCCATGAGGTAACTCTATGATTTTCCAAGGTAAAAGGGCCCCAGACCAATTAGAAACAAAAATAAATAGAAAGAGAGTTCCAATAAAAGGAACCCATGGACCATATTCCTCTCCAATCTGAGTTTTGCTCACGTCTCGAATGAATTCAAGGACATATTCGAAGAAATTCTGGCCATTAGTCGGAATGGTTTGTGGATTCCGAACAGCTACAATAGATGACCCTAATAAAATAGCAATTACAACCCAAGACGTAATAAGTACTTGAGCATGGACTTGAAACCCCCCTATTTTCCAATAGAAATGCTGGCCTACTTCCACACCGGATACATCATATAGCCCCTTTAATGTGTTGATGGAACATGATAGAACATTCATATTGCCCTCTGAATGAAAAAAAAAGGAATTATTTTGATTCAACTATCTTTTTTTTTTTAACGTTGTCCATTTTTATTTTCTATTTTGAATAACAACTAATCACAGAATATCCCCAGTTCTTTTTATCTCTTTTGTTTTTGTGCGATTCAGAAATAAGAACCAATTCCATAAATTCATATAGTTCACAAAATTATTTATTTATCTTATTATTATATTTATTTATCTTATAATAATCAGGGATTTCGTATATAACTAGAACGACCCTCACAAATTGCAAATATTAATTTGTTAAGAATTAATCGGATTGAAGCAATAGCGTCATCATTCGCTGGAATCGAAATATCTGCCAGATCCGGGTCACTGTTTGTATCAATTAAACAAATCGTTGGAATTCCCAAAGTGAGACATTCTCGAAGAGCCGTATATTCTTCTTGCTGATCAAGAATTATTACAATATCGGGTAAACCCGTCATATATTTAATCCCCCCCAGATATGTTTTCAAGTCAGATAACTGTCTCTTCAATCGAGCCGCATCCCCCTTCGGAAGGCGGTTTAGTCTTCCTGTTTTTTGTTCCATTCTCAAGTCCCTGAACTTTTGAAGTCTCGTTTCTGTAGTGGACCAATTCGTTAAAATCCCGCCGAGCCATTTTTTATTAACATAATGACACCGAGCCCTTATTGCAGCTCGCGCTACTGAATCAGCTGCTTTCTTTTTGGTACCAACAATTAAGAATTGTTTTCGGCTACTTGCTGCATCAAAAACTAAATCACAAGCTTCTGATAAAAAACGAGCAGTTCGAGTAAGATTTGTAATATGAATACCTTTACGCTTTGCAGAAATATAAGGTGCCATTCTTGGATCCCATTTTCTAGTCCCATGACCAAAATGAACTCCTGCTTCCAGCATCTCCTCCAAATTAATGTTCCAATATCTTCTTCTCATTTCTCCCCACACTTTCTCCCTCTCTTTTTTTTTTAAAAAAAAAAGAACGGGGCACCCTGAAATAAATAATTGTTCCGACGGAACTTTCCCTTTTCCCGGAAATTGGACATTGATATACGAACGAAGCGATTAATGTCTGTCTATTACGTATTATCTTTATTTCTTTATTATTATTAACACAAATCCCATCTAACAAATCACAAGACAATCGATAGTTAAAAGGATAAATCCCCTCTTAGGAATCATTAAATCCTATAAATGATTGTTCTGCTGGATCATAGAAATTTTTGAAATGCACGAATCAAATAATTCTCGGTGGTGGAACAAGATATCTCTCCTTTCCCCCTCGAATAAATTCTTTTTTTTTATTTTCAAAGCAATACTCTTATATTGCTTTGCGCGGTGCACTAATCTTTTGAATCCGGTACCGACGGGTATCCTACCACCTAAAACAACGTTTTCTTTCAGGCCTTTCAACCAATCAATACGACCGCGGAGAGCGGCTTTTGCTAAAACGCGAGCAGTTTCTTGAAAACTCGCCTCGGATATGAAACTTTGAGTATTCAAAGATGCTCTTGTTATTCCCAATAATATGGCTCGGTAACAGATCGCTTCCTCCAAAGCGCGTCCTGTTCGTTCCGCTCGCAATAATCCAATAAGTTCTCCGGGTAAAAAAACATTAGACATTCCATCGTCTGAAACCAAGACTTTTGATGTTATTTGACGTACAATAATTTCGATATGCCTATTATGGATCTGCACCCCCTGGGATCGATAAACCTTTTGGATCTTATTAACCAAAGAGATACGACTTTGCGCTAGAGTTAACTCAGCACCAATCAAGAATCCCCAAGGAATTCCAAGAATTCTTGTTATACACCCCTTCCAACTCTCAACTCTCTTTTCTAAGTTTATCGATATTGAATCAATTGAACGCACTTCTAACACCTGTTCCACTTTTGGAAGACCCTGTGTTATATCACCAGATCTCGATTTTTCATATATAAATGTAACTAACGTATCTCCTTCATAAAGGATTTCTCCATAATGGCCGTGAACAGTTGCCCCCGGAGTGGCCAAATAAGGATTAGCCGATCTTATTACTACATAGTCAACGTAAACAATTATAACTTGGCCCGATTTTAGGTGTGGTCCGTTTTTGGCCATATATATATTTTCACAAATAAACTGCCCCGGGCTAATTATTGTCAATCTTTCTTCACAAGAATTATGATAATAATTATGACGGCGAATATACCACTTCAAATTGAATGGATTCAAAACACTCTTACTGCATGGATCGGGATTAACAATTCTCTCCTTTTCATCCATTAAATAATATTTAAATACTTGAAAAGTCTGTTTTAAATTGTTAAGTTTCAGATATTTAGTTACGGAAATCGGATTATGAGTTATGAAATGGTAAAATGAATAAAAATTCGCAAATTGAAGGGCTATTCCTAAGGGGCCCAACAAATTCCTAAGTGGAATTATAGGATTTCCTTTAATTGTTTCTTTTATTACATTGTGAGAGTTTACACCATTGAATAGATCCATTCGAAAACAATTAGATGATGACAAAATCATCAACGATTGACATTCGTTATTTCTATTCAACAACGTACTAAGAGTTCCTTGATTTTTTTTAAGTGATCTTGCCTTGGAATAAACGGAAGAAAATGGATTAATATTGGGGCGATCTAACCCATTATCAGAGACCAATCCTGACCCTGATGGATCATTCCTTTTTCTGCTGATATATGAAATAGGGGATTTCATTAAGTTGATTCTTAGAAAATCACGAATCAGACCCTTTGTATTTACTTCAACAACAGAAGCTTGGGCCCCCTCGATAAAAGAATTTTTTTTGTCTTGATCCCAATTCAAGACTAAACAAGTCCGAACTAGTTGAATACTTGTGTCAGAAATTCCCTGACGTGGTTTACCATTTCCATAAAGAATATAATTGACAACTCGAAGCTTCAGATTATCCTTTTCCTGCAATGGGGCTTGGAGGAGAAGTCTTTCTAAATTTATACCATCCGCTATTTCGAATATGACTACTGGGCGAACAAAAACAAAATACTTTTTCTTGGTAGGTGTGAAAAGTTGGACATATATCCAACTTTTCACTTCTAAGGAATCCTTAGACTTTGTTTTTACCGTTCCTGGTGGTATCAAGATACCACTGTGTCGGGATATCTTATCCGCCTCTCCCGGAAAATGGATATCTCCAGAAAAGATTTTAAGTTCTATTTTTTTTTTTTTTTTCTCCACTCGGACCAATCCGCCCACTCGACTTCTTGTATTTAAAGTAATTTGTGTATCTCCTCCAATGATACTATTATTCCGTACCATTAGGGAAGAAGATTCGGGGAAAATATACACTTCCTCTGGAATGAAAAAAAAGCGATCTACTTTCATTTGGTATTTTGGCTTAAATTCTTTGACTCCTTGATACTCAATCAAATCTTCTTTTTTGACAATTGAATGCACCCCCATAGTCCCATATTTAGTAATTCCTGAACTCTTTCTTCGGTATTGGGGATCGTCGAAAAAAGCAAAAATACTATTTCTACGGAAAATACCATTTATGGGTATTTCAATTGAAATACTGGAGTGGGGCATTAGTTCTTTCTCTCGTTCTTGAATCGATTGGAATGGGATGATGAATCTATTTCTTCGCCTCTTTGCCAATAAATCAGAATTCCCGTGGATAATAGCCAAAGATATGAGATTACAATAGCTAGTACATATGGCTCGATTAAGTTCTAAATAATCAGGAATCCTACCTTCCTTTTTACCTGAAAAATCTGAACTAAAGAATTTTTGTTTAACGTGATCATTATTTACTGAAGGGCTAGAAATATATCTTTGTTCGACAGAAAGAGAATGAACGTTCATTTGATCTTGATCCTTGTGTATCGAAAAGGGAATTATACTGGATTTGGATGAACCTCCTGATAATATCCATAGATGGCTTGTTTTTGGTAAGAGATGTACATTACTATATATAAATTCAGGTGCATGGGAGACGTCAGTACTCCAGTACATTTCGCCCTCTGAGTCGGAATAAATATGTTTTCGAACCCTCTCTTTAAAACTCAAAGTATATGTTCCCGAACGGA